CTAAAGAAAGATCGCGATTTGGAATGAACCAAAATACTTGTTTGTTTTGTTACGGCAATAACACTTAGTAATAGTAAGACCACCCGATGGGTTGGATTTCACTACAAGAAAAAGGTTTGTTTTACAGCAAACCTACATTACACAATGAAACATACCACAGAGTGGTATAATAGACGGAATCGTAAATTATCTAATCTACAGAAGAAAGATACTTCTAATAGAAAGAATTAGACATTATCGAATGATTTGACAGACCAAATCCCAAAACCAACTCAACTCATAGAATATAGAAGAAGGAAATTGATACATTTAGGACCAATTCATTATCTCTGCATTATCTCTGAATCAATCAATTGGGGTTGTTGTTCTGCCAAAAAGCGATTAGTCAGGCGACTCCACAAAACAAATACAAGAAAAGAATAGGTCCTAGATCTATGTGACTGTTGAAGTTTTTAGACAGAATCATGTCATGATTCTCACTTCATAAATTGACCGGATTCGATATACCAACGCAAAAATATATCACTAACTCTTTAATCATGGACAGAAAAAGAGGAAAAAGGTCATATGTAATCCATCCACGAAGATTAATGAAGGAAGATGAGTATTTTATCCGAGATTTTACAAATACTGATTAGATCTATTGGAATGAATTATTGTTTTTTATTTATTGTTTTTATTTTCCTGTCCCTATGTATTTACATGAACATGTGGTAATACTTTTGGACCAACCAACCGGCCAGTCTATAAACAAGTACTAATGAGGAAATGAAAACTATACTAAACTAAAATAGAATGTATTAGGGCTATACGGACTCGAACCGTAGACCTTCTCGGTAAAACAGATCAAACTGATTATCATCGAAATGATTCGAACTGTTTCAAAGACCCAACATGCATTTTGTTGCATTGGGCTCTTTCATAAACTGATGTAAAGATCAGTTAGTCCACCATATTTTTCTTTACAGGAAAATAATGAGATGGCTCCATGTGCTCTGATTCATCATTTGTATTCTGATCTAGGAGCAATACCAAAGTGTTTCAAAGAAGGGTTACCTTGACTTAGGTCTGCCTTCGGCCTAGATCTAACTAAGTTAGATGGAGTCTCTATCGCTACGCTGCAAGAGTCGAATATGAGACTTCATACACCTTAAAGTTCATAGGACGAAAAAAGGTTATTTTGAGGCCCTTATACTCATTATGCCTAGCATTGAATGGACTGGGTATTTACCTTATCAACTATCAAATCAATGGCGGGTTCTATTTGATTTGGCACCTGAATTCGCACCTGAATCGGACCGAACCCAATATTTGTCAGGCTATTGTTCTCTTGTTCCCTCGAATCTATGGAGTAAGACATCGATTTGTCAATAAGATCAATTATGTTTATTGCATTGCATAATGGGCTCCCTTGAAAAGCATTGGCGCACGTGTAAACGAGGTGCTCTACCTAACTGAGCTATAGCCCTTGTCATAGATATATTAACATATGGATAATTTCTTGTCAAGATGGATATTCCATAATCCCACATGATAGCTCTCTGATCCGTCTACTGTTAACAGGTTGGTATTGCTTAGAAATAATATTCCACTTATAATCCTATAAGTGATGGATCCTTTTTTTGGTGATAAATAACCTACTTAACTCAGTGGTTAGAGTATTGCTTTCATACGGCGGGAGTCATTGGTTCAAATCCAATAGTAGGTAGAACTTATTAGATACCGAAGTCAATTGAGTGATATCTAATAAGTTTTTCTACCCATTTTCTTTTTTTTTTTCGTTATATCAGATTAGACTTGATTGTGTTCAATTGGCAGAATAAAAATGTGGTGTATCATAATACAGTTCTAAAGAACTTCTTTTGATTATTTTGATGTATTGACTTGACTAGGAGGAAATAGCATTTACAGCCTCTACTCGTGTCCTAGCTCGTCTGAGAGCTAGATTCGCTTCAATTGCTTGTCTCTTACCCTCAGCTCTACTCAAGTTAGCTTCAGCTATTTCAAGAGCTTGCTGAGCTTCTTGCGGATCAATGTCAGTACTCATCTCCGCATCATTTCCTAAAATGGTGATCTCATTATTACCTATTCTAGCGAAACCACCCATCAGAGCCACCGTTAACCATTGGTCGTTGAGGCGTATTCTCAAAAGACCTATATCTACAGCCGTAGCAATAGGGGCGTGGTTTGGTAATACGCCAATTTGGCCACTATTAGTAGATAAAATGATTTCTTTCACTTCTGAATCCCAAATAATTCGATTAGGAGTCAGTACACAAAGATTTAAGGTCATTTCTTCAATTTGCTCTCCACTTCTAAGTTCATAGCTTTCGCGGTAGCTTCATCGATGTTACCCACCAAATAAAAGGCCTGCTCGGGAAGACCGTCTAATTCTCCGGAAAGGATCAATTGAAACCCCCTAATTGTTTCTGCAAGACCAACATATTTCCCTGGAGAACCAGTAAATACTTCTGCCACGAAGAAGGGTTGTGATAAGAAA